CTTTCAAACAACTTGAAATGATTGAAGTTTTTCTATTTGGAATCGTCTTAGGTCTAATTCCTATTACTTTAGCTGGATTATTCGTAACTGCATATTTACAATATAGGCGTGGTGATCAGTTGGACCTTTGATTCATTAACATCTATTTTTTAGATTGACCTCCTCTTTTCTTTACGTTAATACACAGGAGGTCAAATGCCGATTGCTACTCAAGTTAGTGAAGCTTTTTCGTTCTAATTTGATCTAAGAAGAATGGAATCACGCTCTGTAGGATTTGAACCTACGACATCGGGTTTTGGAGACCCGCGTTCTACCGAACTGAACTAAGAGCGCTTTCCTATCAGAAAAGATACGATTGTACCGAAAGGGTTCTTTTTGTAACTCCAATCCATCTTGGATGACTATATAATAGAATAGCATAATATAATAAAGTATGCTAAAAATAAAAGAAAAGATTATAGATGCCCAATTTGAATTGATCTTAATTAATCCCTCCTTACTGCTCAAAGGAGAAGTAATAGCTAGGGATGACAGGATTTGAACCTGTGACATTTTGCACCCAAAACAAACGCGCTACCAAGCTGCGCCACATCCCTTCCATTGGTCTATAACGTCATTATATAATATAAAATTTCTGTCTTATTTTCCATATTGCCCCTCCGTTGCTATATACAATTTCTTGGGACATTTCCTCTTTTTGGTCTCATTTAATTGCAAATTGAATATATATGAATATGGAATATATTAGATAGATAATATCTATCTATACTATATTAGAATAGTAAAAGACTTAGTATACATATGAAATAGAGGATGGAATCCATTATCAAAATAAACGGGTCTTTTTTGAAAATGCTTGGGGACGCTTTTTCAAAAAAAAAAAATTATTTACCGGATCGATGTACCCTTTCATTTGAACATTTGAATTGGGAATTTCGTGGACAACTATAACTATAAGCGGTCCTTAACTTCATATACATCTGATCAGATCTGTATTACTATTATGTATTCCAATAATATATGTATTCCACAATAAATATAAAGAAGGAGGTTTTTCAATGCGAGATCTAAAAACATATCTCTCCGTGGCACCGGTACTAAGTACTTTATGGTTCGGGTCTTTGGCAGGTCTATTGATAGAGATTAATCGTTTTTTCCCGGATGCGCTGACATTCCCCTTTTTTCATTCTAGTTAGTGACATGGGAAGGAATAATGAAGATTAGAGCTATAATTAAATAGCTACGATTTTTTCTCCCTCTTTTCTCTTTTTTCCCTTTTTGTTTGTTTAGAATAAGGGAGGAAAGAGAAAGAATAAAAGTAAATTCGCGAACTGCGAGACTCAAATTCAAGTTCGAATTCAATAATAAAATAGTCTTATTGTACTCTGATTTGAACTATAGTTTTTCAGTAGTTGTATATTATTTACTATAATATAAATATAAATGAATTATGGATTGCAGCAAAATCTTTCATAATTGAATTTAAAGTTAGTCACTTCTATTTTTTCTTTCCTTTCTTCTTCGTTTCGGATCGAAAATAGAAACGTTGAGGCAATCAAAAATCTAAGGGAGGTTCATGGCCAAGAGTAAAGATGTTCGAATAACGGTTATTTTGGAATGTACCAGTTGTGTTCAAAATGGTGTTAATAAAGTCTCAACGGGCATTTCCAGATATATGACTCAAAAGAACCAGCACAATACGCCCAATCGATTGCAATTGAGAAAATTCTGTGCCTATTGTTACAAACATACGATTCACGGGGAGATAAAGAAATAGACCCAACCGTGCGTGTGACCCTTTCAAGGAAGGGGAAAAATGACATTATATATAACATATATAATAACATATATAAATATAAACAAACCAAATTCTATTTATTTCTTCTTTTCTAAAATTCAAATTTATTTTAGATTCGACCGAAATAGGATTTTGGGGATAAGAAATAAACTAAGCAAACCATGTATAAATCCAAGCGACCCTTTCTGAAATCCAAGCGACCCTTTCTGAAATCCAAGCGATCTTTTCGTAGGCGTTTGCCCCCAATCCAATCGGGGGATCAAATTGAGTATAGAAACATGAGTTTAATTAGTCGATTTATTAGTGAACAAGGAAAAATATTATCTCGGCGAGTGAATAGATTGACCTTGAAACAACAACGATTGATTACTATTGCTATAAAACAAGCTCGTATTTTATCTTCGTTACCCTTTCTTAATAATGAGCAACGATTTAAAAATAATCAGAAACGATTTAAAAATAATCAGAAACCGTTTAAAAATAATCAGAAACGATTTAAAAATAATCAGAAACCATATAATAAGAAACCGTTTAATCAGAAACCGTTTAATAAGAAACCGTTTAATCAGAAACCGTTTAATCAGAAACCGTTTAATCAGAAACCGTTTAATCAGAAACCGTTTAAAAGAACCGAGCCGACTACTAGACCTACGGGTCTTAGAACCAGAAAGAAATAGACTTATTCTTTCTTTACTTGAATCAAAATTGCAATCTGAACTCAAAGGCAGATTGAGGTTTTGCTAGAAAAGCTCTAGCACCTAGATTTGATTATCGTATCGTAAGAAAAGAAGAAGAAATCTTTTTTTTGAGTGTGTTCATTCATTTTGACTCCTTTCTCATATTTGATCATATTCTACCAATTATCCAATTCTACCCTCCCGGAGTTTATTCTCCGGGGAACTCCGTTTATTTTTATTCCTGCGGATTCTTTCCAATCTACCCTTTTTACGATCTCATTAGAAATAATATCAATGGAATTTTTATTTGCTATAGCAATTTGTGCAAGTATTTTACGATTAAGAAACAACTGTTTCTTGTACAGATCATTTATTAATCTACTATAACTATAGGATACCCTCTCTTCTCGAAGGGCTGCATTTATTCGGGTGATCCACAAACGGCGAAAATCTCTCTTTTTCCTATCCCTATCCCGATGTGCCGAATCCAAAGCTCTTATTTCCTGTTGACTTATTGTTCGAGTAAGTTTTGAATGAGCCCCTTGAAAGCCTGATACAAAGGAGCGCACTTTTGTTCGACGTCTCCGAGCTGGATATCCCCGTTTAGTTCTGGTCATTGAATAAATGAAACTTTGACGAATACCGAATGGGTTTCCCTTCTTTCAGTTATTCTTTGTCCCTTTTCTAGTCTACTAATAACAAAACGGATTTTCCGATGTATAAACTAAAAATTCCAATGGCTTTGGCTACTATAACCTTCCCAACCACAATTTTTTCTTTTTCTAGGCCTTTCCATTGTAAATAAGATATTCTATTAGGTATCAAACATAGAGTCAATAAAAAAGAAATCGAAATGGATAAAGAAATTGTGGATTCCATCGTTTCTATGGTTACTTCTTAAACGGTGAGGTCTTCTCTATACACCGGAGCCTTTACGTGGCTCCTTCATTTAATCAATCTTATTGGTAACTTGTATAGTTTACATTCTTTGGCTCTACCCATGAATTATCCAGTAATAGGTCTTTCACAACGAGATCTACTTATATAGTGACGGTATTTTATTATGAAGGTTGGCTGGGTAGCTGACCATGTTAGTCCGTTCTTGGAAGAGGCACAATCTTTCTGTTTTTTAACTAAGATTTCCTCCGCTTAATGGATAATTATTTACTACCAATGGAGAATTGCTTTTCATCTTAATCTTAAATTGAGATGGTTGGGTTTGACCAATGGAAACCATAAATTAAATATACAATAGAGGAAATATGATAGATTTTCTTATTTTGCGTTTTTAGATAGTGAATGAAATTCTTTTTTATATTTTATCCTATTCCTATCATAGGGATGGATCATTGAGACTGTAAAACGGGTTTCTTTCTTTTGTCCTAGCTCATGATCTTAACGAGTCGCACATACACCCTAATACACGTTCCTCGACGCTGAGGGCATCCCCGAAGGGCGGGGGATTTTGTGACATTTCTAATTGGCTGTCTTGTATTTCTAATAAGTTGTTTAATAGTTGGCATGTTGAATCATAGACATAATGGGCTGGTTTAGATCGATCCTAACCGCATGAGTATGAATTGTTTGGAGTTAATAGAACATTAACTAAGTTTAATGTTCTATTAAACTCAGTTCTTAACTCAGTTAAGAAGAGAAAATATCAAATCGTGAATTTGCGCGAAATCGGGCTATTCCTATACAAAATCAATAATTCTATAATCCTCTACAAAATCAATAATTCCATAAGCTTTTGCTTCTGTTGCTGACATAAACAAATCTCTTTCCATGTCCGCCCATATAACTGCAAAGGGCTTGCCCGTTTTTACTGCATAAATACGTGTGATGATTTCACGTATTTCTCGCATGAGTCCTACTTCCATGGCAAGATCTCCCGCTGGTGCCATAAAAAAACCAGTAGCGGGTTGATGGATCATTACCCTGATGATCCAACATAATAAAATATGTTTTAATATAATTAAAATTAATATAATAAAGGGTGCTTCTATTTCTCATAGAAGCAGAAGGTAAAAAGAAAGATAAAGAAAAAAGATAGAATTGAACAGCCGTACGGGCATCTTTTGTGCATTGCATACGGCTCTACACGAAAATGGGCCTTTAACTTTCAGCAAGGAAAGATAAACTATAGGATCTATCAGATCCAGATTCAGATCTCTAAATGATCAAAGGACCACCCTTCTTTTTGAAGCGGTTCAAAAATACTATGACGGCTCCGTTGCTTTATATATTTTTCTTTTTTGTCTGTGATTCAGCAATCCCAAAGTTTCTTTTTGATCTGATTAATAAAAATCTTGTTTTTCGCACTCTTTCATAACATAAAGAGCCCGTCCAACAGTTTGTGACGCTGAACTCCGGTAGATAAAATCGGAAATACCTCCTATCTCATACTACTCCCTCGATATATAATCTAATGTTTAGAAAAAACTTTCTTATATCGAATTCAAAGTGCCATGCTATTATTACTTAATATGCATATTTTATATATGGCGAAGGCATAGTCTTCTTTTTTCTCAAAAAACCATTGGCGCCAAGCGTGAGGGAATGCCGTACGTTTGGTAGTTCTTCCTCCGACCAAGATCAAAGATGCCATTGAAGCGACTCCTCCCAAAGCCGTTGTATGTATCTGTGGTTTCACAGATTGCATCATATCATAAATAGATAGTCCGCCCGGTACTGATCCACCGTGAGAGTTTACAAGCAGATTCTGTTTTTTAGTATTATCCTCGATAGTGAGATATACTATAATACCCATAATTTGATTTGCGGCCTCGCCGGAAATCTCACCGCTTATAAAAAGTATTCTTTGTCGATAAAGTATGTTGTTTAGGGTAAAATTCTATCCCTTAGGAACCATACGGGCGTCTTTTAACGCATACGGTGCAAAATGCCAAAAAAAGAATCAATTTGGAGATTGCAATCTTCTTTCATGGTGGGTTCTTTCTAACTTCTAACAAACATTTCTTCGATTCTTGAATAAAGGTGGGTTTGACTTTGAACACCTTTCCCCATAATTTTAAAAATTCAATAAACGCATCTATCGAATTAACTTCTCATTGATGTATTATTTCATCGGGATCCAATTCAACTCAAATCATAATGTTATTTTCTTGTTCCTGAATGGGCCTCTTTAATCTTTTTAGGTTTATGTTCTACTCCGGGTAAAGATCCGCCCAATTGCGATTTGCACATATAGGGCAAATGCTTCCATTACCACTTTTTGTTATGACTTCCCCCTTCAATTCATACCTTCTGGCAAATAGTTGATGTATTCAGGCATATTACTCGATTGATTAAGAATTTGAGATCTACATTTCCAAAGAGGATCGGATCTCTTTACAACTAGTAAACTTTTATGATATTCAGTAGGAATTATAGAAGTTCGGTTTTTCTAAACGGAGCCTGGATACTTCATTTTATTCGTCCAACCAAGCCAACCATAAATTATTCTAATTGATAATAGTAGTCTGACTTCCCCCACTTCACGCTCCAAAGTTTGATAATTCCATTTATCTTTCTTGGGCGAAACAGAGGATATCTCGAGCGGGGAGAGAACGGGGAAATCCCATATGACCCAATATACCTGACAAGTCGCACTATACGTCAACCCAAGTCCCCTCGTCGTCTCCAGGAATTAGAAAAGGTACTTTTGGAACACCAATAGGCATTAAATGAAAGAAAAAGAACTAAAGATTAGATTTCACTTTGATGTGGAAACATAACAATTGAGTTATTGTCTTTCTAATATTGTCCAATATGATATTTTATCTATAGGATTAGAAAATAAATAAGAGACCATTTTTACAAATAGGCCCTTTCTAATGATGCACAAGTATGGACATATTTTCTCATAGAAAACCCCCATTGCGTATTGGTACTTATCGAGTATAGAATAAATTTGCTTCTCTTTGTTACTACGAATGGAATTGTTTCGTTATTTTATTATTAACCGAATCAAACAAATATGAATCCTTGCGCGGAAATAATCCAACGAACAGGGGAGGTCCATAACATAGTTAGAGTCTAACCTTTTCCAACGCAATAAAGTTACATGGTGTCTTTTTTCTTTGATATATTAAGGGGTATTTCCATGGGTTTACCTTGGTATCGTGTTCATACCGTTGTATTGAATGATCCCGGCCGACTGATTGCTGTCCATATAATGCATACAGCTCTGGTTGCGGGTTGGGCCGGTTCTATGGCTCTGTATGAATTAGCAGTTTTTGATCCCTCTGACCCCGTTCTTGATCCAATGTGGAGACAGGGTATGTTCGTTATACCATTCATGACTCGTTTAGGAATAACCAATTCGTGGGGTGGTTGGAGTATCACAGGAGGGGCTGTAACGAATCCGGGTATTTGGAGTTACGAAGGTGTGGCCGGGGCGCATATCGGGTTTTCTGGCTTGTGCTTTTTGGCAGCTATCTGGCATTGGGTATATTGGGATTTAGCAATATTTTCTGATGACCGTACCGGAAAGCCCGTTTTAGATTTACCCAAAATCTTTGGAATTCATTTATTTCTCGCCGGAGTTGCGTGCTTTGGTTTTGGTGCCTTTCATGTAACAGGTTTATATGGTCCTGGAATATGGGTGTCCGACCCTTATGGACTAACGGGAAAAGTGCAATCTGTAAATCCAGCTTGGGGTGTGGAAGGTTTTGATCCTTTTGTTCCGGGAGGAATAGCCTCTCATCATATTGCAGCAGGGGCATTGGGCATATTAGCGGGTCTATTCCATCTTAGCGTCCGCCCACCCCAACGCCTATACAAAGGATTGCGTATGGGCAATATTGAAACCGTACTTTCCAGTAGTATTGCTGCTGTCTTTTTTGCAGCTTTTGTTGTTGCCGGGACTATGTGGTATGGTTCAGCAACAACCCCGATTGAATTATTTGGACCGACTCGTTATCAATGGGATCAGGGATACTTTCAGCAAGAGATATACCGAAGGGTTAGTGCTGGGATAGCCGAAAATCAAAGTTTATCAGAAGCTTGGTCTAAAATTCCTGAAAAATTAGCTTTTTATGATTACATCGGCAATAATCCGGCAAAAGGGGGATTATTCAGGGCGGGCTCAATGGATAATGGAGATGGAATAGCGGTTGGATGGTTAGGGCATCCCATTTTTAGAGATAAAGAAGGACGCGAACTTTTTGTACGTCGTATGCCTACGTTTTTTGAAACATTTCCAGTCGTTTTGGTAGACGGCGACGGAATTGTTAGAGCCGATGTTCCTTTTCGAAGGGCTGAATCGAAGTATAGTGTCGAACAGGTAGGTGTCACTGTTGAGTTCTACGGTGGCGAACTCAACGGAGTCAGTTATAGCGATCCTGTTACTGTAAAAAAATATGCTAGACGTGCTCAATTGGGTGAAATTTTTGAGTTAGATCGCGCCACTTTGAAATCCGATGGTGTTTTTCGTAGCAGCCCAAGGGGTTGGTTTACTTTTGGACATGCTTCATTTGCTTTGCTCTTCTTCTTTGGACACATTTGGCATGGTGCTAGAACTTTGTTCAGAGATGTTTTTGCTGGTATTGATCCAGATTTGGATACTCAAATAGAATTCGGAGCATTCCAAAAACTTGGAGATCCGACTACAAGAAAACAGGTAGTCTGATACGACATTGCTTTGGTCTTTTTCGACTTTATGATTTTTTTTTGGGGGGGGGGGGTAGAGGGTATCAAAGAAATCTTAATTTGAATCACCCCCCTTTTGACTCTTGCTCTTTATCCTTATCCGGCTAAAAAGAAAAAAAGAACCAGGGATGAAAGTTATAATTGTAACTCACGATCGAATTTATGGAAGCATTGGTTTATACATTCCTCTTAGTCTCGACTTTAGGGATCATTTTTTTCGCTATCTTTTTTAGAGAACCGCCCAAAGTTCCAACGAAAAAGACAAAATGATTTTTCACTATCTCAATTGAAGTAATGAGCCTCCGAGATTGGTAGGCTCATTACTTCAACTAGTCCCCATGTTCCTCGAATGGATCTCTTAGTTGTTGAGAAGGTTGCCCAAAAGCGGTATATAAGGCGTACCCAGTAAAACTTACAAGTAAACCAGATACAAAGATGGCGAGTAGGGTTGCTGCTTCCATTATTCTATGATTTCATTTCAAGACCCCAATGGATCTATGATAAGATCGTCTATTTACAACGGAATGGTATACAAAGTCAACAGATTTCAATGAATACAATAGGATTTATGGCTACACAAACTGTTGAGAAAGATTCTCGATCTCGTCCAAAAAAAACTAATGCAGGGGGTTTATTGAAACCATTGAATTCGGAATACGGCAAGGTAGCTCCTGGATGGGGAACCACCCCGTTGATGGGAGTTACAATGGCCCTTTTTGCGATATTTCTATCTATTATTTTGGAGATTTATAATTCTTCCGTTTTATTGGATGGAATTTCATTTCAATGAATTAGATTAGATCTATAAAATTCGAAAAATCCTCGCTTTTGAATAAAAAATGAATCGTTTAGAGCGGGGATTTCTAGCTCATTCTATTTTGGTAGTTCGACCGCGGAATCTCTTTGTTTCTGTATTTCTGGAATATGAGTGTGTGACTTGTTAGAATTGATCCTATTGATAGTACAGAGGGTGGGTCTGTCATCTTCATCCGGATGGTTCTACTTCGTCGGATATTGATTCTGGTATCTGGAACACGGAATATATGAAATAGATATAGATTAAGAACTATTCAAACTATGATTCATAACTAAATATTTAGACCTCGCGTCCGGATGCCTAAAATTTCGAAAAGAATGCAAATTTAGATCTAATCTAATTTTGAACTCGAAGTATTTTTCTTCTTTGAAATCCTTCTTTATTCTTTAAGACTAAAAGAAAAAACTTTCTTTGTAATTTTTTTAGTCATTATATCTAGTGGCTATTGGTGGAATAAGTGATGATCCAATGGTTCTTACTCAAGGAATCTTTGGGCTTAGCTTTAGCTTAGAATTTTTATTGAGTCATCGTGGTTATAGTATGAATCTGAGGTTTGAATCGATTCTGTAAGGGTCTTAACAAGAAAATTCCTATCAATAATCAAAAAACAAATCAACGAAAAAATAGGGAAAGAGAGGATTCAAGAGGCCTGTAAGGATTCAAGATAAAGACGGTCGAGCCAACTTGATATTTTGGTATTATCGCAACAAAGAAGAGCTTTCGGATTTTATTCTTTCATATCTGCAAAGAAGATTGAATCAGAGATTACTAAGGTTCAAACTTTCTATTACATATCCGTTCCAACTCATATTTGGATGGTTTGCTTGAGCTGTACGAGACGAAAGTCTCATATACGGTTCTCGGAGGGGGAATCCCACCTATCTCAATAAAGTTTATGATTGGTTTGAAGAACGTCTCGAGATTCAGGCGATTGCGGATGATATAACTAGTAAATATGTTCCTCCTCATGTCAACATATTTTACTGTCTAGGAGGAATTACGCTTACTTGTTTTTTGGTACAAGTGGCTACAGGGTTTGCTATGACTTTTTACTAC